TTGAATTTCATTCAGAGGAGGAACCTTATAAAGATCGTATTGATTCTTATCAAAGAAAGACGGGATTACCCGAGGCTGTTCAAACAGGCATAGGCCAACTAAACGGCATTCCCGTAGCAGTCGGGGTTATGGAGTTTCAGTTTATGGGGGGCAGTATGGGATCCGTAGTCGGGGAAAAAATCACCCGTTTGATTGAATACGCTACCAAGAAATTTCTACCTCTTATTATAGTGTGTGCTTCCGGGGGGGCGCGCATGCAAGAAGGAAGTTTGAGCTTGATGCAAATGGCTAAAATATCGTCTGCTTTATATGATTATCAATCAAATAAAAAGTTATTTTATGTATCAATCCTTACATCTCCTACTACTGGTGGGGTGACGGCTAGTTTTGGTATGTTGGGTGATATCATTATTGCCGAACCCAATGCTTACATTGCGTTTGCGGGTAAAAGAGTAATTGAACAAACATTGAATAAAACAGTACCCGAAGGTTCGCAAGCGGCTGAATATTTATTCGAGAAGGGAATATTCGACCTAATCGTACCACGTAATCTTTTAAAAAGTGTTCTGAATGAGTTATTTAAGTTCCACGCTTTCTTTCCTTTGACTAAAAATTCAATCACAACCGAATAGAGGGCTAAGTTTCATTATTTGTAGCAAACGAGTAGTTAGTTTATTCGGAATTAAAGGAAATAGGAGTTTTGTTTGGTGACCTAAGATCTAATTGTAGAAAGAATCAAAAGCTGCGGATAACCCTTTTACCTATATTTCTGATTACTAATCAAGAAGTCTCTATCAAAAAAAAAGAGTGAATTCTTCCTTTCATGAAATTAGGCAAACAAAACGAATTTCTTCTTCTGATCTTACGTATATAATTCAAATAGAAAAAATAGAAAGTTTTGCGTTTTTCTCGATTTCCCGAGAATCCGGTTTAGCTAAAAATACCTCCGGGTTCGGATTCTAACGAATCTTTCGATAATCTGGAAGAAACTCTTTCTTTAGTCAAAAAGAATAAAAGAAAAAGAAATCAAGAAAAATAATAAAGTTGATTATCATACATATCTTTCCTGTAGAAACCTGAATAAGTTCATTTATTTAGCTCTACATTCCTTGCACTTATTCTATATCCTCACTTAGATATAGATCTATAGATACTTAGATCTATACTAAGAATTGAATTAATAATTAAATAATAATGCAAATTTTTAATTATAATTATTATAAGATATCTTTATTTATAAATAATAATAACAGGTACGAACAATAAATCGAGGTACCCATTCTATGACAACTTTTAACTTTCCCTCTATTTTTGTGCCTTTAGTAGGCCTAGTATTTCCGGCAATTGCAATGGCTTCTTTATCTCTTCATGTTCAAAAAAACAAGATTGTTTAGACCCGATAGACCCCATCTCTTCTATTTTTTTTTTCAAAACTTAGACTTGCATCATAACTAACACAGATATCTATTTAGCGAAATATGATATAACATGTGATTTCTGCCGAACATAAAGGAAAGGACTCTTATACCTGCAGAAACATAATAATATATGTGTAAATGAATTCTAGCCGTTTTCAAATCGATCAGGATCGCTGGATGGCTGAAATAAAAAGTCCTCGGATCTATATGTATAGTGGGATCATATGAAGGGTATGTTATTATTTTAGTTTAGATTAGATCTAAGTAATTTGATGAATTACTCCTAAAGGTTCACATCAGACTAGTGCTAGTTGATGAGAGTTACTTCGGAAACAAAAAAGGTAAAGTAAAATTTATTTGAGGGTTTCTCTCAATTCCAATAAAATACAATCGGATCAAGTATGAGTTGGCGATCAGAACATATATGGATAGAACTTATAACGGAGTCTCGAAAAATAAGTAATTTCTGCTGGGCCTTTATCCTTTTTTTAGGTTCATTAGGATTCTTATTGGTTGGAATTTCCAGTTATCTTGGTAGAAATTTGATATCTTTTTTTCCGTCTCAGCAAATCATTTTTTTTCCACAAGGTATCGTGATGTCTTTCTACGGAATCGCGGGTCTCTTTATTAGTTCCTATTTGTGGTGCACAATTTCCTGGAATGTAGGCAGCGGTTATGATCGATTCGATAGAAAGGAAGGCATAGTGTGCATTTTTCGGTGGGGATTTCCTGGAAAAAATCGTCGCATATTCCTCCGATTCCTTATAAAAGATATTCAGTCCATTAGAATAGAAGTTAAAGAGGGTATTTATGCCCGTCGTGTCCTTTATATGGACATCCGAGGCCAGGGGGCTATTCCCCTAACTCGTACTGATGCGAATTTGACTCCACGAGAAATTGAACAAAAAGCTGCTGAATTGGCCTATTTCTTGCGTGTACCAATTGAAGTATTTTGAAAAAAAAAATGGGAAATGGGTGCTTTGAGGCAAAAATGCAAGAATCCTTTTTTTTCTATAACATAACCTAAGTGAAGTTTCATCAGAAGGGTCATTCAAGCCAAAGCGGGCGGAACCACTACAAAACGAAATTCTTTATTTTTGTCACTCGACGTTTTATTTTCTCCTTTCTTTTGTGTTCCTTAATAAACAACACAAAAATAACAATTAGATTTATTAATAATGATAACTAGCCAATTTCTGTCTTGTTTTGCTACTTTGAGTATCGCAATATCTTTCCCTCTGGATTGATTATTAGTCGATTTCTCTAGTCTTTCGAGATTGAAAGACTAACCGCAAAATCACAAATAAAATAGCTTCATAGGTTCCATACCTTGTATAGAACTCATGCGTGAAAGAAGGATTCGATCGCATAGAGTCGACGAATGAGGTGGGTTGATTAACAATTCACAGATGAAAAAATGGCAAAAAAGAAAGCATCCACTCCTCTTGTATCTATAGTATTTTTGCCTTGTTGGCTTTCTCTCTCATTTAAAAAAAGTCTGGAATCTTGGGTTACTAATTGGTGGAATGCCGGGCAATCCGAATTTTTTTTGAATGATATTCAAGAAAGGGGTATTCTAGAAAAATTCATAGAATTAGAGGAACTCCTCGTCTTGGACGAAATGATCGAAGAATACTCGGAGACACGTGTACACAAGCTTCCTATAGGAATCCAAAAAGAAACGATCGAATTAATCAAGATACACAACGAAGATCGTATCCATACGATTTTTCACTTCTCGATAAATATAATCTGTCTTGTTATTCTCAGTGGTTATTCTATTTTTGGTAATGAAGAACTTGTTATTCTTAACTCTTGGGCCCAGGAATTCCTATATAACCTAAGCGACACAGTCAAAGCTTTTTGTATTCTTTTATTAACCGATTTATGTATCGGATTCCATTCACCCCACGGTTGGGAATTAATGATTGGCTCTGTCTACAAAGATTTTGGATTTGTTCAGAATGATCAAATCATATCGGGTCTTGTTTCCACTTTTCCGGTCATTCTTGATACAGTTTTTAAATATTGGATTTTCCGTTATTTAAATCGCGTATCTCCGTCACTTGTAGTTATTTATCATTCAATGAATGACTGATAAAAGATCCACTCATATTAATCTAATCCAATTCGAAGGTTTGCTACTTTGTAGTTGTACATAAACAAAGCGTTGAAAATTTATGCTTTCTATTTTTACCCATCTTTAGGATGAATCCTATATTATTCCAGTAACCAGTAAAATTATTATTATTCCAGTAACTAACAGAATCGTGGATAGGGAACTATACTAGCAACTTACCCCATCTATTGTAGAAATTTTAGTATCAACGATTGAACCATGGAAACTAGAAATACTTTTTCTTGGATAAAGGAACAGATTACTCGATCTATTTCCGTATCGCTCATGATATATATCATTACTCAGACGGCCATTTCAAATGCATATCCCATTTTTGCACAGCAGGGTTATGAAAATCCACGAGAAGCGACGGGGCGTATTGTATGTGCCAATTGTCATTTAGCTAACAAGCCCGTGGATATTGAGGTCCCGCAAGCGGTACTTCCTGATACTGTATTTGAAGCAGTTGTTCGAATTCCTTATGATATGCAACTGAAACAAGTTCTTGCTAATGGTAAAAAAGGGGGTTTGAATGTAGGGGCTGTTCTTATTTTACCGGAAGGTTTTGAATTAGCTCCCCCCGATCGTATTTCTCCCGAGATGAGGGAAAAGATAGGAAATTTGTCTTTTCAGAGCTATCGCCCTAATAAACAAAATATTCTTGTGATAGGCCCTGTCCCCGGTCAGAAATATAGTGAAATTGCTTTTCCTATTCTTTCCCCTGACCCCGCTACTAAGAAAGATGTTCACTTCTTAAAATATCCTATATACGTAGGCGGGAACAGGGGAAGGGGTCAGATTTATCCCGACGGGAGCAAGAGTAACAATACAGTTTATAATGCTACAGCAGCGGGTATAGTAAGCAAAATCATACGAAAAGAAAAGAAGGGGGGATATGAAATAACCATAACAGATCCGGATGGACGTCAAGTGGTTGATATTATCCCCCCAGGACCAGAACTTCTTGTTTCAGAAGGTGAATCCGTGAAATTTGATCAACCATTAACGAGTAATCCTAATGTGGGCGGATTTGGTCAGGGGGATGCGGAAATAGTACTTCAAGATCCATTACGTGTCCAAGGCCTTTTGTTCTTCTTGGCATCTGTTATTTTGGCACAAATCTTTTTGGTTCTTAAAAAGAAACAGTTCGAGAAGGTTCAATTGGCTGAAATGAATTTCTAGACTTGCGGATTTATTGACATCAAGTTTGTAAAAGGGATTATTCGTCTTCCCAGCCTTCGGCACAAAAAGGGGGTGTAGCAAATTCCCTTTCTTGTGCCGAAGAGTAATGATTTTTGATCCTCTTTTTCAAATATTCCTAGTCTTTTTTTCCAGATTTACCAGAACCTTTTTTATTTTTTACAAAACATTCTAAGTATAAGAAGGTATAAGAAGTAGTGGACAAATAAAAAAAACAAGAGGGGAATTCATTAACATTAAATAGAACTTATTGAATGAACTTA